TTATTGGTGGTCATCAGTGTAAAGGGTAATTAATAATGAGAAAATATAACCTTGGATAATTCCAATCCCGATTTCGAAAATAAAGTATCCTATTTGGATAGCTATAACTATTGATGAGATTAAATATGAAGATGATATTATTGAAATAGTAAGGTAGTCTCCGATTAATGTTAAGATAATATGGCCTGCTCTGATGTTAGCTGCTAGTCGAATAGATAGTGTGATGGGTCGTACTAGAATTCTTAGTGATTCAATTACTGGTAGGAATGGGATTAAAAATGTTGGGGTTCCTAAAGGTAGTATAGATGCTAGACTTGAGTAAGGATTATTTATATAAGATGAGATAATTAATGATAGTCATAGTGGTAATGCTAAAACAAATGTTATTGCTAAGTGTCTAGTAGTTCTAAAAACATAAGGTATTAATCCTAGTATGTTAAAATTGATGATGGTGATGAATAAGGATGAGATTATTAGTCTGAATCCTCCTATGTTTATTCTATAAGATCGTGTAATTTGAATATTGATGGCTTGTTTTGGGAGGGCTATAAGGTTATTTATATTTGATGAGTTGATTCAGTAAGATGAGTTAATGAAAAATAAGGATCATAAGGATAATAATCAAGTTAGTATGTGGGCTGAAAATAGTGTAGAGTTATGGTCATCAAAGGAAGAAAAGATATCTACTATCATATATTAAGGATTTATATAAAATCATTTTCTAGATTAAAAGTCTAGTGCTTAAAGTTCAGCCACTTAATATATGAGGTGGTCGATTTAAGTCGGTAGATTGTAAATCTATGAATGAGTATAATACTTTCTCATAAGGTAAAGTAAGCTAAAGTGTAAGCTGTTGGGTTCATACCCCAAAAATGAATTTTTATTCCTTTATTAGTAAAATTAGTTTAAATAAAATAGTAAATTGTGGTTTTACAGATAATTTTTGTTAATATTATTTTACTATGTTTAAATTAATTGGTATTGAGTTAAGTTTTAGATTATTATTATTTTTCTCTTTTTTTTTGATAAGTATTTTAATAACGTATTTATGTTTAAATAATATTTGTTTTATTTTTAGGTGGGAGTTATTTAATTGTATAAGTGGAAGAGTGAGATTTGATTTATTATTGGATTGGGTTAGTTGTAGATTTAGGGGGTTAGTATGTTTTATCTCCGGATGTGTTATAGTGTTTAGATTATCTTATATAAAGGGAGATTTAAATTCTTTTCGTTTTACTGTAATGGTTATTTTATTTGTTTTGTCTATAAATTTCTTGATTTTTATCCCTAGATTAGTGTCTTTACTATTAGGTTGGGATGGTTTGGGGTTAGTTTCTTTTTGTCTTGTTATTTATTATCAGAATAATAAATCTTTAGCGGCTGGTATATTAACTGTGTTAATAAATCGTGTTGGGGATTGTTTTATTTTGGCTTCAATTTCAGTTTTATTGATTTTAGGTCATTGGAATGTGTTGTGTTTTTGGGATTTTGTAGGTTTTGAGTTGGTTAATTTTTTTATTATAATTGCTGGGATAACTAAAAGTGCTCAGATTCCTTTTAGAAGTTGGCTTCCTGCTGCTATAGCTGCCCCTACTCCCGTTTCTGCTTTGGTTCATTCTTCTACTTTAGTTACGGCGGGGGTATATTTATTTATTCGGTTTTTTAATTATTTAATTGTTTATTATTGGTTTAGTGTGTTTATGTTTTATATTTCTATTATAACTACTATTATGTCTGGGGTTTGTGCTTTGTATGAGTATGATATAAAAAAGATTATTGCTTTATCTACTCTTAGTCAGTTAGGGGTGATAATAATATCTTTAAGTTTAGGTATACCTATGATAGCATTATTTCATTTATACACTCATGCTATATTTAAAGCTTTATTATTTATGTGTGGTGGTAATATTATTCATTGTTTTATAGGAAATCAAGATATACGTCAAATTAATAATGTTTCTAATGTTATACCTATTACTTGTATGTTTTTAAATGTCTCTAATATGGCTTTATGTGGGATGCCTTTTCTTGCTGGGTTTTATTCTAAAGATTTAATTGTTGAAGGGTTAATTATTGGTAATGTAAATTTTTTTATATTGTTTTTAGGGTTATTTGGGGTTTGTTTAACTGTTTTGTATAGGATACGTTTTTCTTTTTTTATTATTTGGGGTAATGAGAGGTCTGAGGTTTATAGTAATATTAATGATAATGATGTAAATATAATTTTTCCTATAAGTATACTTGTTTTGGGGGCTTTATGGGGTGGTTGATTTTTTCAAAGTATGTTTAGTATATTTGAAATGAATATTTATATACCTGTTTTTATAAAGTTGGTTGTTCCTTTTTTAATTGTTTTTAGTGTAATTATATCTGTTGGGTTTTGAGGTAATGGTATTGTTAATTTTAAATTAGGTGTGCTAACTTATGTTAATAGTACTATATGATTTATAAGTAGATTTATTTGTTATCCTTCTTTAATAGGTTTTAAGGAAATTTCTAATAGAAGCTTGAAGATTATAGATATAGGATGATTTGAAATTTTAGGTGGACAGGGTGTTTTTAATTTAAATAAGGTATTTTTTTTTATTTTAGAACATTGATTGATATTAGTTATTAATTGTTATTTAATTGTTTTTGTTTGTTTTATTGTTTATGTTTAAAATATAAGGGTGTTTTCACCTAATTATGAGCCGAAATCATATATGATTTATCATTTCTTATACAGATAATTTGGCTTTGGTTATAATATAAATTTTTATTAAATTAATATATGTTAGGTTTAATTATAAATGTCTTATTTATTTGTTTATTGTATTTAGTTTATTTAATATAAATTAATTATGTAAATATCATTTTTAGTATTTTATTATAATGATGAAAATAAATTACGCAGTATTTATTATTATACAATGAATGAGAGTTTGATATAGTTAATGTAATTTAAAAGTGGTTAAATTGGTGCCAGCATCTGCGGTTATACTAATGCTTTGAATTTATATTTATATAGTATAAAATAAAGTAGTATATTTATTGATATTTAGATTAATTAAGGGCAATAATTGTAGGTAAAATTTAATAGTTGTTATTAATTATATTACTCTAATTATAGATTCTTTGAAAATAAGAATAAAAACTAGGATTAGATACCCTATTATTCTTTATTTTAAAAATTTTATTACTTAAGTAGTGTGAATATATATATTAAATAGTGTAGAAAATTGTTATTTTTTTTATGTTTGAAACTTAAAAGGCTTGGCGGTGTTATATATCCTTCCAGAGGAGTTTGCTTATTTATTTGATAATCCCCAATTTATACTTACTTTTTTTTGAATTATTTAATCAGTTTGTATATTGCTGTCATCAGTTTATTTTGTAAAAATTATGTAAGAAACTTAATAATTGAGGAGTTATTATGTCAAGTCAAAATGCAGCTAATAGAAAAGGTTTATAAAGTGAACTACAGTTTATAATTTTTAATCGGATTAAATTGTGTAATCGGTTTTTGAAGTTGGATTTGGTAGTAATATTATAATAGTGAGTTTTTATGAATTAGGTTTTATAATGCGTACATATCGCCCGTCGCTCTTGTTGGAAAATAAGATAAGTCGTAACATAGTAGATGTAGTGGAAGCTGTTTCTGGAGTGTGACTTATTGATGTGAGTTATTATAGAAATATTTAATGAATTTTTATTGTAAGTTGTGAAAAATTAAATTGTTTGTTTATTTAGTATTAAGGGTATAGATGGAATGTTTTTGAAGTACTGTGAAGGATAAAAGTGTTTAATTTTTTTATAGTAGATTAATTGTTCGTACCTTTTGTATAATGGGTTGATGATATATTTAATTTTTATATAGATTATTCTCGAATTGAAAAGATTTACTTAGTATATAATATGTTGACGTTGTATAGTCATATATTTAGTATTAAGTGGTAGTGATATGTTTATCGGTTTTCATGATAGCTAGTTTATTGATTTAGAATATTTAAGTATTGTAGTATTAAAATAATTTTGTTTATTTAATATTATTTATATCATGAGGGATAAGCTTCATGTTAATTATAGAAATGGTTGTATTTAATTATAATTAAAGTAGAGTTAATAATGCTTTTCTTTATAAGTAGTTTAAATATTTTTTTTTGTTTTATTTCAAGTATAATTAGTCATAAATATTTATAAATTGAATTTAAGTAGATATAATGTTGATATGAGTATTATTTAATTTTATAAATTTAATTATTTTAATTATAAATAAGTAGAGTTTTTATTAAAATTAAGTAGGGTAAAGGAATTCGGCAAGTATTAATCTCGCCTGTTTATCAAAAACATGTCTCTTTGTATATTTTAGATAAGGAGTTGGGCCTGCTCGGTGATTAAATTTAACAGCTGCGGTATTTTAACTGTACTAAGGTAGCATAATAGTTTGCCTTATAATTTGAGGCTGGAATGAATGGTTTGACGAAGGTTAATCTGTCTCTATCTTATTTAATAGAAATTAATTTTTAGAGTGAGAAAGCTTAAATTTTTTAAAGGGACGAGAAGACCCTATTGAGCTTATAATTTTAGTTTGTTATGATAAATAGTATTGGATAAATTTTAATTGGGGTGATTAAGGAATAAATAAATGAGGTAGTAACTTCCTTGAAAAATAAATATATAGATTTATGATTTAACCAATTAATATATTGCTTAAAATATAGTTACCATAGGGATAACAGCGTAATTTATTTAGAGAGTTCTTATTGAAAAATGAGATTGCGACCTCGATGTTGGATTAAAGTAACCTTAAGGTGTAGAAGCTTTAATAGGTAAATCTGTTCGATTTTTAAAACTTTACATGATCTGAGTTCAGACCGGCGTGAGCCAGGTTGGTTTCTATCTTTTAAAATATTAATAGTTTCTTTTAGTACGAAAGGACCAAGGATTAACTGAATTGTTAATTATAATATTGGTGTATTAAATAAAATTAATATAGGTTAATTAATTAATATAATTAGGTTACATTAATTACAGTTCTTATAGTGTATAATATTGCACATTAGATTTTCAATTTTTTAGAACACTTTTATGTGTTAAGAATAATTTTATTAGTATAAGTTAGTATGCTTGTTTTCCAAACAAACGGTTTAAATATTATTAAATAAAATACAAAATTTAACATAAATTAATGTGTCTCACTTACATTGAGGAAATAATTAAAATAATTAATTTTGAATAAAGTTGGCAGAATAATGTGAATAATTTAGGTTTATTTTATAAGATAATATCTTACTTTATAAAGATTTTAGGTTAAATAAACTGAAGACTTTCAAGGTCTTTTATAAATTATATAATTTAAATCTTGATGATTATAAGAGGAGAAATGTTACTTAGAATGTTTATTTATATTTGTGGTGTTGTTATTTTATTATTTCAGTGGAAACATGTTTTGAATATAATATTAAGATTTGAGATTATAATATTGGGTATTATTTTTCTTTTTTTGTTGAGTTGAGGGGCATATAGAAGTGACTATAGCCTAATAATAGTGATTGTTGTTTTTGGGGTATGTGAGGCTAGGTTGGGTTTGTCTTTATTGGTAAGAATAGTTCGTGCTCATGGGAATGATTACGTAAAATCTTTGAATATACATAAATTATAAATTATAAGAATTATTTTTGGAAGCTTAGGGTTAATATTAATAAAATTTATGTTATGTTGAGAGATTCGTTTTTGATTTTTAATATTAATGAGATTTTTTTCTTTAAAATTTTTGAATTTAGAGGTTTGGGGTAATGTATGTATAAATTATTTATATTGTGACAATATTAGGGGTATTTTGGTAAATTTAACTTTTTGAATTAGAGGTTTAATATTGCTTGCTAGCAATTATTCGGTTAAAGTTATAAATAATAAAAGTTCTAATTTTTCTTTTGTAGTTTTGGTTTTGTGTTTGTTAGTGATTATATTTTTTTTGAGTTCTAATTTAATATATTTTTATATCTTTTTTGAGGTTTCTTTAATCCCTACTTTGATGCTTATTATTGGGTGGGGGTATCAACCTGAGCGTTTACAGGCAGGTATATACATAATATTATACACTATTAGGGCTTCTTTGCCTTTATTAGTTAGCTTATTGATTTTAGGTTATTTATATAGATCTTTTAATATAATTTTAGTTAATTATTTAAATAGCGTGTTATTATTACATAATGTTAATTTACTTTGGTTTTTAGGTGTAATAATAGCTTTTTTAGTTAAGTTGCCTATATTTTCTGTGCATTTATGGTTGCCTAAAGCTCATGTAGAAGCTCCTATTGCTGGTTCTATAATTTTAGCTGGGGTTTTATTGAAGCTAGGTGGTTATGGTATTTTACGTTTATTGATAGTTTTTTTTTGGAGTGATATTTTTGTGAGTAAAATTTTAATGATTGTTTCTTTATGGGGAGGTGTTATTACTGCTATTATTTGTGTTGGTCAAAGGGATATTAAATCATTAATTGCTTATTCTTCTGTGGGTCATATAGGTATAATATTAGCTGGGGTTTTAAGAAAATTTATGTGGGGTTGAGAAGGGGGTGTTTTAATAATGGTTTCTCATGGTTTTTGTTCTTCTGGTTTATTTTGTTTAGCTAATTTAATATATGAAAAATTTAAGAGTCGTAGTTTGTATTTATATGGGGGTATACTTAATATAAATTCTATTATGTGTTTATGATGATTTTTATTTTGTATTGGGAATATAGGAGCCCCCCCAAGTATTAATTTAGTTAGTGAAATTATATTATTTTGTTCAGTATATATATATAGAAATATTTTTATTGGTATTATTATCATTATAGTTTTTTTAGGGGGCTTATATAATTTGATTATATTTATTAGAACTCAACACGGTAGTGTAATGAATTATATAAATAGAAATTGTATTAATAATTTTAGTGAATATTTATTGTTATTTCTTCATTTTTATCCAATGTTATTTTTTATTTTAAATGTTGGTTATTTGAATAAATTTTTTTTATTTTAAATTTAAATAGCTTAAATGTAGAGCATAACGTTGAAGGTGTTAGGGTGATTATTTCAATCTTTAAGTAAGGTTTTACTGGGAAATGTAAATTTTGAAAATTTATTAGAAGTGTTCAATTCACTTAAAAACTTTACATTGTGGTGTATGAGCACGTAAATTTTTGATTTTTAAAGGAAAAGTTCAACTCTTTTTGATGTAAGGTTTATATAGTTTATAAAAAATATTGAATTGCAAATTCAAAGAAACAATAATTGTTTAAACTTATTAGGATGGCAGATCAGTGCATAGGATTTAAGCTTCTATCAGGAAATATCTAATTATTTCTTCTAATAATGTTGGTGGAATTAATATCTAGAATTATTTCATTTATTTGTGCTCTTTTGGCTGTTGCTTTTTTTACTTTATTAGAGCGGAAAGGGTTGGGTTATTTTCAATTACGAAAAGGGCCTAATAAGGTAGGTATTATAGGGTTACCTCAACCTTTAGCAGATGCTGTAAAATTGTTTAGGAAAGAATTAGTAAAGCCTACTTTGGTTAATGTTTTCCCTTTTTTAATTTGTCCCTTTATAAGTTTGTTTTTGGGTTTAATATTATGGATTTTATATAATAATTATTTTGTTTGTTCTATAGGGGGTTTAAGTATACTTTTGTTTTTGTGTGTTTCGAGATTAGGTGTTTATAGTGTAATGGGAGCTGGATGATTTTCTAATTCTAAATATGCTTTATTAGGGTCGGTTCGTGCTGTCGCTCAGAGTATTTCTTATGAGGTTAGTATATCTTTAATTCTTTTGAGTTGTTTAATTTTTGTTGGTAGAATAAGTTTAAGAGTTTTGATGAAGTACCAGTATTATATTTGAATTATGTTTGTAAATTTTTTTATATTAATTATATGATTTGTTTCATGTGTTGCTGAAACTCATCGTGCTCCTTTTGATTTTGCTGAAGGTGAATCAGAATTGGTTTCTGGATTTAATATTGAATATGGCGGGGTGGGTTTCGCTATTTTGTTTATGGCTGAGTATAGAAATATTTTATTTATAAGTGTATTAGTAGTTAGGTTGTTTTTGGGAGGTATTATTTATGTAAGGCTTTGTGGGGTTGGGTTGTGTGTTTTTGTGAGGTTAGTGGCTTGGTTATTTATTTGGGTTCGGGCTAGGTATCCTCGATATCGTTATGATTTATTAATGTATTTAATTTGAAAAAGATATTTACCTAGTGTTTTGAATATTTTAGTTTTTTTATGTGTTTTTATTTATTTATTTAATTAACAGGAGATAATTTATATAAAAATATTAACATTGGAAGTTAAAAATTAAGTATTACTTATCTTTTGAATGAGTTTATTGTTATTAATTTCTATAGGGTTTTCTTTGAGTAGTGTAAGTATAATAGTTATTCAGCCTTTAAGATTAGGTTTTATATTAATAAATATGGTGTTTATTGTAAGTGTTTTAATAAGTATAGTTATTTTTAGATGATATGGGTATTTGTTGTTTCTTGTTTATGTAGGTGGAATATTAGTAATGTTTATATATGTAATTAGGTTAATTCCCAATTTTATTTTTCTTTCTGGGAAAGTTTTTTCTTATTTTTTTATAATTTTTTTTAGGTTTATAGTAATAAATTTTTTTATGTTAAAAGACATAATTGAAGTAATTAATAAAAATATATGTATATTTAATTATGATAATTTAAGTATAGGGGGAAGAAGTATCATTATAATATATGATAATTTTTTTTGTTATTTATTATTAGGGTTTATTTTATTATTTGTATTAATTAGTGTCGTGAAGATTTGTTATTATTGTGATGGCCCCCTTCGTGTTTTTAAATTTAAATAAATGCTAAGTTCATTACGTAAAAGTCATCCTGTTTTAAAAATTGTAAATGGAAGTTTAATTGATTTACCTGCTCCTGTTAATTTATCTGTGTGATGAAATTTTGGTTCTTTGCTAGGTTTATGTTTGGTAATTCAAATTATTAGTGGTTTGTTTTTAGCAATACATTATACGTCTTGTATTGAAATAGCTTTTGATTCTGTAATTCATATTATACGTGATGTAAATTATGGTTGGGTTCTTCGTTATGTCCATGCTAATGGAGCATCGTTTTTTTTTATTTGTTTGTATTTTCATGTTGCTCGTGGAATTTATTATGGTTCATATATAATGGTGGAGACTTGGAATATTGGAGTCGTTTTATTATTTTTGGTGATGGGTACTGCTTTTGTTGGGTATGTTTTACCTTGAGGTCAAATATCTTTTTGGGGTGCTACTGTAATTACTAATTTGGTTTCAGCTATTCCTTATGTAGGTGAAATAATTGTTTATTGAATTTGAGGTGGGTTCTCTGTTGATAATGCTACTCTTAGTCGTTTTTTTTGTTTTCATTTTTTATTACCTTTTGTTTTAATTGGGATAGTAGGGTTACATTTTTTGTTTTTACATCAAGGGGGTAGAAATAACCCTTTAGGAATTAATTCTAATTTAGATAAGATTCCTTTTCATCAGTACTATAGTTATAAAGATTTATTTGGGTTTTTTATTATGTTATTACTATTAATTGAAATTAGTATGTTATTTCCTAATGTTTTGGGGGATTCAGAGAATTTTATTCCTGCAAATCCTTTATTAACACCTTTACATATTAAACCTGAATGATATTTTTTATTTGCTTATGCTATTTTACGTTCTATTCCTAGTAAATTAGGAGGTGTAGTGAGTTTAGTGATATCTATTTGTGTATTGTTTTTTTTACCCTTTTTACATGTTAAGGGTTGTCGTGGTTGTGGATATAATTTATTTATACAATTAAATTTTTGATTAATAATTGGTTGTTTTTTTTTGTTAACTTGGATTGGGGGTTGTCCGGTGGAGTATCCATATGAGGTTATTGGGCAGGTTTTTAGGGTGATATGATTTTTTGTATTTTTAATTCGACCTTTTTTAGATTTATTATGACTTTATATTTTAGATTATTAAAATTATAAAGATATAAATCTAATTTTGGTTTACAAGACCAAGGTTTTAATTAAACTATTATAACTTATCAATTGTATTTAATATTTAATTGGTTTGTTTTGGTTTTATTAATTATATAAAGGTTATTTGTAGTTCATCATATAATAGATGTGTTAATTATTAAAGTAGACCAGAACATAAAGAAAAGAAATAATCAATTAATAGGAGATAATTGTGGCATAGAAAAGTACTAATAAATTAGTAATTTAAAATTGACAATTTTATGTTATAATTAACTAACTTTTCTTAAGTGTCTATTATTATATTTAATCATTTAATAAAATATTTTATATTGACAATTTCTAATGTAATTGGTATAAATGAGTGGTTAGCTCCACAAATTTCTGAACATTGTCCATAATAAATTCCTGGGCGGTTAGGGTATAATATTAGTTGATTTAATCGTCCTGGGATTGCATCTACTTTTACTCCTAGAGATGGGACAGTTCAAGAATGAATAACATCTGCGGATGATACGATTACACGCGTATTTGTTTTTATAGGTAAAATTAGGTGGTGATCTGTCTCTAACAGGCGAAATTGCCCTAGATTTAGTTCGTTGGTAGGGATTATATAAGAGTCAAATTCAATATCTATAAAATCTGAATATTCATAACTTCAGTATCATTGGTGGCCCATTGATTTAATTGTAATTAAAGGCTGGTTTGTTTCATCTAATAAGTATAATAAACGTAAAGAAGGTAGTGCTAAAAAAAGTAAAATTAGTGCAGGAGCTACTGTTCAAATAGTTTCAATTTTTTGTCTTTCAGTAATATTCAAACATGAAAATTTATTAGTTATTAAAATAAAGGATATATATATTACTATAGTTAGAACTATCATAATAGCAAATATAGCGTGATCGTGAAAAAAAATAATTTGTTCTATTAAAGGAGAACAAGCGTCTTGAAATCCTAATTGTCCTCAATAGGTCATTTAAATATATAATGCTCCTGTTTCTGATAATCTATGGAAGTCAACTGGTAATCGATTGTCCCATTCTAAAGATGTTGTTAAATGATTTGATCAAATAATTGTTCGTTGTGAAATTAATCTTTCTCATACAATAAAGATAAAAAATAGTACACTTGTTAATGAGAGTATAGACCCTATTGAGGATACTATATTCCATTTGGTGTAGCAATCCGGGTAATCGGAGTAACGTCGTGGCATTCCCGCTAAACCTAAAAAGTGTTGAGGGAAAAAAGTTAAATTGACTCCTAGGAATATTGTTAGGAAATGTGCTTTTGTTCATTTTTGGTTTAATGTTAAACCTGTTACTAATGGGTATCAATGGTTAAACCCACCAAACAAAGCAAAAACTGCCCCTATAGATAAAACATAGTGAAAATGAGCTACCACATAATAGGTGTCATGAAGTATAATATCTAAAGAGGAGTTAGATAATACGATACCAGTGAGTCCCCCTAGGGTAAATAAAAAAATAAAACCTATGGCTCATAACATAGGGGTGTTATATTTTACAGGTGAACCATAAATTGTTGCTAACCAACTAAATACTTTAATTCCTGTAGGAATTGCAATAATTATAGTTGCTGAAGTAAAATATGCTCGCGTATCTACATCTATACCTACTGTGAATATATGGTGTGCTCATACAATAAATCCTAATAACCCAATAGATAATATTGCGTAGATTATACCTAAAGCACCAAAAATTTCTTTTTTAAGAGAGTGGTGGGAGACAATATGGGAAATAATACCAAATGCTGGTAAAATTAAAATATAGACTTCTGGGTGACCAAAGAATCAAAATAAGTGTTGGTATAAAATAGGATCTCCTCCCCCTCTCGGGTCAAAAAAAGTTGTGTTAAAATTTCGGTCAGTTAATAATATAGTAATTGCTCCGGCTAAAACAGGTAAGGATAATAGTAATAAAATGGCTGTAATAAAAACAGATCATACAAATAAAGGTAATCGTTCTATTTGTAAACCTTCTCAACGTATATTTATAATAGTTGTAATAAAGTTAATTGCACCTAAAATAGAGGATACTCCCGCTAAATGGAGAGAAAAAATGGCTAGATCTACAGAAGGACCTGCATGTGAGATATTACTAGACAAGGGAGGGTACACAGTTCATCCTGTACCTGCACCTCTTTCTACGGCTGAGGAGGCGAGAAGTAAAGTTAGTGATGGGGGTAGTAATCAAAATCTTATATTGTTTATACGTGGGAAAGCTATATCCGGAGCTCCTAATATTAAAGGAACTAGTCAGTTACCAAATCCCCCAATTATAATCGGTATCACTAAAAAGAAAATTATAACAAAACCATGTGCAGTTACTACTACGTTATATAATTGATCATCATTTAATAGTGAGCCAGGTTTACCTAATTCAGTTCGGATTATTAAACTTAATGAAGTTCCTAATAAACCAGATCAGATACCAAAAATAAAATATAAAGTACCAATATCTTTGTGATTTGTGGAAAATAGTCATCGCATAAATAAGTATGATAACAATAGGATAAATAATAAAACTTCTTATTAAATTTAATGAGATTAATGATTTGTAGTTTTTAATATTTTTATTTGTTTTAAATATAGAATATGATTTAATTATTAATATTAATGATATATTTAAATAAAAATATAAGCTAATTAAAGTCCCTAATAGGAGAAATATACATAAAATAAATAGTTTTATATTGATTAAGGAAATTAAAATAATTAATTTAGATATAAAACCTAATAATGGAGGAAGCCCAGCTAAAGATAAAATTATAGAAACAATAATTATACTATTAGTATTATTTTTTTGTGTTAATATAAATAAATGATTTCCAATTTCTGAGTTTATTAAGTGTAATAAAGGAATAGAAATGATAATATAGTTAATAAAATAGAATAATGTTAGTGAATTATTAACTAGGATTATTGATATTATTCATCCTAAATGGGAAATTGAAGAATATGTAATAATTAATTGTAAATTGGTTTGATTAAGTGCTATTAATCTTCCTATTAATGTAGATAATATAGAAATAAGTATGATTATTGTAAAGTTAGAATTGATTAATCTTAATATAAATAAAGGAGCTAATTTTTGTCATGTTAGTAAAATAAATAAGATTCTTCACGATATTTGTTTTCTAACATTAGGTAATCAAAAATGTATAGGAGCCCCCCCAAGTTTAAGAACTAAAGATATTAAAATTAAAATAGTTACTATATTATTAAATATAGAATATCAAGATAAATTATAAATATATATTATAATAGAACTAAAGATTAACACTCTGGAGCTCATTCTTTGGATAATAAAGTATTTTATTGATGCTTCAGCTTCTAGTATTTTACCTTTAATGTTTATTAAAGGTAAAAATCTTATTAAATTAAGTTCTAAACCTATTCATATAGTTAATCAGTGGGAAGAGGATAGAGAAATTAGTGTTCCTAAAATTATAATTGAGATAAATAAAAAATTAGAGGGAAAAAATTTATTATTCATAAAAGGTAGAACAGTTTCGAGTTGCTCAAAATAAGGTTAGCAGCCTTATTTTATCTCCTAAATTACCTTTTTATTTTAATCAATTAAGAGATCCTTGATTTCATTCATGAAGTAGGCCCACCAGTAAAATAATTAAAAATATTACAGATCTTGTTATAGGTCAGTGTGTATTTGAGTTTATGATATGTATAGTTAAAGGTATTAGTAAAATAATTTCTACATCGAAGATTAAAAAAATGACGGCTAATAAGAAGAATCGTATAGAGAAAGGAGCACGAGTGTGAATGGACGGGTCAAACCCACATTCAAAAGGCGAATTTTTTTCTCGGTCTCTATAAGATCGTTTATTAATTACCAAACCTAAGATCAATAAAAATATATTTATAGTAATCAGAATAATAGTGTAGACCATAAAAGTTAACATAAACACAGAAGGGTTACCTTATAATTTATAACATCAATATAATCCGTTCATACCGGCGCAGTGTCCCAGCGAAGTAATAATATTACAGTTTTTTAATTAACAGTTAAATGCCTCTATTTGGCTTTTCACTGTGGTATAAAAGAGATATCTTTCTTTATGAATGCAAATCATATCTTCTATATAAAGTATAATACCTTAAGATCCTCATCAGTAGATGCATGTATATAAAATTAATCATACTACATCAACAAAGTGTCAGTATCATGCGGCTGCTTCGAAACCAAAATGGTGATCGGTTGAAAAATGATGGTAAATGATACGTATTAGACATGTAGTTAAGAATAGTGATCCGATGATTACATGTAGCCCATGAAATCCTGTGGCTACAAAAAAAGTAGAACCATAAACGCTGTCTGAAATAGAAAAAGAAGCTTCTATATACTCTTCTGCTTGTAAAACAGTGAAATATATTCCTAAAGTAACAGTGAGAATTATAGCTTGAATAGAATCTTTATAATTACCATATATTAAAGCGTGGTGGGCCCATGTTACTGTTACACCTGAGGCCAGTAGAATTGCTGTATTTAGTAAAGGTACTTGAAACGGGTTTAGGGGGCTTACATAAACAGGGGGTCAACAGGCTCCAATTTCTGTGTTTGGTGCTAGTCTTCTATGGAAATAGGCTCAAAAAAAAGCGAAAAAAAAACATACTTCTGATGTAATAAATAAAATTATACCTATTCGTATGCCTAATGATACTTTTATTGTGTGGAATCCTTGAAAAGTTCTTTCTCGAATAATATCCCGTCATCATTGAAATATCGTTATTAGAATTAAGATTAATCCGATAATTAGAGTGTATATATTTTGGTTATGAAATCATGATGTTAATCCAACAGTTAGGAATATGGCTCCTAATGAGCCTGTTAAAGGTCAAGGACTAAATTCTACAAGGTGAAAAGGATTTCGAGTCAT